TTTTGTTTCTACCGAGCTAAAATAATATGTCGATAATTCTAGTAAACTAAAGTCATCATTTAATAGCTATCCTATTTTGCTTCAATCTCTTTTTTCTTTGTAAAAAAGAAATTGAAATATTTAGTTACGATTAGAAATATACTTTTCTATCTCCATCCATGGATCCCTTACTCATACTCAGTCAATTGGAAGTATTGATCCAATTCAATAATTATGTTTCGCAATTTAATAATCCAATTTAAAAAAATTTAAGTGAACTTTGGATACAAATCACGAGAATTTATATTTTTCCTCGAATTTGGCATTGAGAGGTAAAGAATTAAATCCTTTTAAGAAATAAAGTTTTTTATCGGAATATGAATCAAACCGAAAGATCCCTTAACTTTTTAAGGGAGTTACTAGAACGAATCACACTTTTACCACTAAACTATACCCGCCACAATGCTATTATTATTATTATATAATATAAAAAAAGGCCTTTTGTCGAAGAGGGAAAATTTGGGGTAATCAAGACAGGATCGTAAAATAATTATGAAAATGGGAGGGTTGATGTTTTTGAGGGGATTCCAAAAAAAAATTCATAAAAAAAGAGGTCTAATTTAAATAACTAAATAAAAAGTTATATACTTTTCTTTTGCTCGAGGCGTTTTGATAGAGACAATTCGTCAAAACCGCTGAAATCATAACAAAAAAAGCGCATTGTGTAAAAATCCATAGGTTCTTTTTTTTATTCCAGTCTTTTATTCCAGTAAGAGTAAGGTCGTCACAAAATAAGGAAGAAAGAATAATAAGAAATGCCGTATTGATATTGATGTTATATTCTATAATAAGAAAAAAGAATGGAAATAGTCCTTCGTCTTTTTGTTGTTGCTTTAATAGCAAACCCTTTTTTTTTTCAAATATTCAAATAAGAGAAACTTAGCTAGGATTCGTTGGAACAAAAAAAGGCCCGGCTAGGTTCTTACCAGGCCAGGCCGAGCGAATAAAAGAAAAAGGGTCCTTTCATTTCAAATTTCAAAGGGGTCGTCTTTATTTTTCCTTCTGTTTTTTTATAGTGAATCTTCCGAGCCCTTACTTCAACTAAATGGAATAATAAACGTTGTAGATATAATATAGATAAGCTAAATAAAGAAAAAATTTTTCAATACTTATTTCATGTGTAATGTAACATAGTAATTGTCTTTTTCAATTGGGAGAGATGGCTGAGTGGACTAAAGCGGCGGATTGCTAATCCGTTGTACGAGTTATTCGTACCGAGGGTTCGAATCCCTCTCTTTCCGTTTTTGTTGATGACTTTATATTTAATTTCTCTTTAAAATTGCGACAATCGTGTTTTTGTTTTCTAGTTAAATTAAACATGTGGAATAGATAAAAAAATCCTAAGAAAATTGAAAAATCAAGCAAGGAAAACGAAAACCCTTTTTTATTCTTCACGTCCAGGATTACGCCCCGGATCATTAGATAGGAATCCAAAGATAAATAGAGAAACAAAGAATATAACTACTGTGTAAACGAAAAGTTTGAGAGTAAGCATTACACAATCTCCAAGATATTTTTTTGTAAAAAATGAGAAAAGAGAATAGATCCTCCGTTTTTTAAATATTTTGACACCAACAAATTAAGTGCTTTATCAAAACATAAAAGAATTTCACAGAAAATAAAATTCAGTTGTCATAAGAATCTTTCAGTACTAAAAAATTCTTTCATACCTCCGATTCGATTGGGGACCCTAACTTAACCCTTATTAGGGTCTTTAAAAAGGGCAGAATGGGGAATACAGGGTGAGCCGGATTTGGATTTATCGCAGCTATCCAATCAAGAATTTAAATGTTTGAATTGAAGGTTCATAGTGTAAGACTTATTTGATCCTATTAGTTTTTATAATTTTTCTCGAATAAATCATGAATTTTCTAGGATAATAAATAGAATATAGAATTTAATATTAAGGTAAGGATATCATCGAAAACTTACAGCAGCTTGCCAAACAAAGGCTAAGAGAAAAAAGAACAAAGGTATGACTGGCATAAGATCTACGATTGGATTCAAAAAAGCATAGGCCTCGGGCAATTTGGCAAAGAAAAGACTACTCGAAGAAACGGCAGAAGTAAGACAGATACAGATCAAACTAAAGATATTAAGCATAACAGACATTTTGTTCTTGTAGATAATTGCATTTTTATTGAGTTATTGATATAAGGAAAAATGAATTAAAGTAAGGTAGACAAAAATCCTTCTTTTTCTTTGAACCGACCCAATCAAAAATTCTCCAATTCTCAAACAAAGGAGAATAGAAGAAATCATACTTTCATAGAATATCTTAATTGAATTCTATGTAATGATCAATGAATTCAGTTGAATTCTATATCTACAGGCGTAAAAATACTAGCAAGAATCTACTCTATTCTATAAAGATTTTTATAGATATTCGCCCTGGAGTTGACCAAGACCCAATAATTATATTATTCTTTCTGAGTATAGAATGGAAATCTAAATGGGGCGTGGCCAAGCGGTAAGGCAACGGGTTTTGGTCCCGGTATTCGGAGGTTCGAATCCTTTCGTCCCAGGCATATACACTGGAAAGGTTTCTTTTGAGAAAAATGTTCTGTTTAAATGATTAATGCCTAATTTTGGATAGAATTCTTGGATAGAATCCTCTTTTTTTTCCCAAACCGAACTAACGGAATTGAGTACAAATGACATGCAGATATAATTCAATATTTTTCATCATATGTTCATTCCCTTCAGGGTTTATCTTAGCTACTTAATTTGAATAAAAACCTTACGTCTCATATATTTTTGAATTTTCAACAATACATTTTATTTTGAATTAGAATAAGAAAGAACCTTTCTTTCCTCTCTCTTATTCTCTAGCCATTAAACTTAAATGGGGTAGCCAAATTATTCGGATTCTAAACAAGAGGGAAGTTATTACATTCAATTAATGGGTTAGGGGTAAACCAAAAAAAAATACATAAAAAATGATGAAATGCTTAGCTTAACATTATATGTATTGTTATTATCTGATTTCGTTCTATTTCAGTGACAATAGTCTTTCGTTTTTTGTGAAAAAATCCCTTATAAATTCAAATAGTTCCTTTTTTTATGGTTTTATGGAATATTCATAATAAAGACTGTCGTTCTGTCTATCTGATAGGTCCGAAAAAGCCCAATTCGTTCATCTTTTTTTTTTAATAAAATTCGAATCGAAAGAACAAGTACTTAAATCTTCTCTTATATGAGTCTTTTTTATCCATCTCATATAAAAACGGGGTTTTTGTTCAATCCATTTATCTGCTTTAAATCGTTGATGGTTCAATTCGAAAAGAAACAGATATTGATCTTTTTTTGATGATCAAAATGGAAGTCTTTACTGTAAAACTTTATTCATAATGATGTTGAAATAGGAAACCTTTTAGATTAGAAAAATTTTTAATGATTGCTTATTCTGAGTTGAATCTTTGGCATTCAAAGAAGTGAGAGATGGGTCATCTTGAGTAACTAAAAATAGTAAAAAATTTCATTTATTCGTATTATTTCTATATTTCTTTTCGTTTTTTTTATAAAAGGTGTTGCATTCCTACAATAACATACAATAAGAGTTGGGATCTTGCTAAGATTACTTTAGAAAATTTTTTGCCATCTTTTTTTTTGTATAGAAGAAATAAAGTATAGATTACTATGTTTATGTATAGACGGAACCAATGACTATTCATGATTCCATAAGTGAATCAATCCCATACGGGTTCCAAATAAGAGGGATGTTATGGTAAAACTTCGTTTGAAACGATGTGGTAGAAAGCAACGTGCGACTTGAAGGACACGATCCGGCGTGGATTTTTATTCTTACATCCGCCATCTTTTCTAAGAATGAAGGTGCTCTTGGCCCGACATCAGGTCTGTTTCACGAGAATCCCGCTTTTTGGTGGGTTTTAATGAATATAGTACATGGTGGAGCTCGGGTAGAAATTAAAGTATTGATTTCTCTTTTAGGGGGCAAGAATCTAGGGTTAATACCAATCAATAAATTGGAACAACTTCGTAAGTATATCATCAATATAGAAATTGAAAGGATCTGATTCGGTCAAGTTTTCAATTAAAAAGTCAAATTTGTTGGAATTGAGAAAACTCTTTCGATGCAAAGTGGATCGCGTGGGAATCGACCGTTTGTATGATTCTTTGAGATTTTGATATAAAGAAATCACAAAAGGGGTATGTTGCTGCCATTTTGGAAAGATTAAGAAGCACCGAAGTAATGTCTAAACCCACTGATTTAAAACAAAGAAAAGAGGATCCCAGAACAAGGAAACGCTGTTTTTAAATTGTCTCAATAACTAGATTCTAATAAAAACTAGATTCTAATAAAGAATCAAAAAGGATTCTATTTTAAATGAGATAAAAAAAAGGGGGGTTAAAGACCATTCAAAAAAAAAATTGCCTAAAGATTTTTATCTTTTAAGCTATTTGAGAATTATCCAACTTGAGTTTTGGGTACAAATGATTTTGTATTTTTTCAGTAAGGACAAATAAAAAAAAAGAGTTCAATCCGAGGCTAATTGATTTTTTCAACTCGTTTGCCATTCATTAGAATTCAATACGTAGACAAAACTGCAAATCATTTTTTCTCGAGCCGTACGAGGAGAAAACTTCCTATACGTTTCTAGGGGGGGTCTTGTTCATTTACTTAGATCTATCCCAATGAGCCGTTTATCGAATCGTTGCAATTGATGTTCGATCTCGAAGAGAAGGAAGAGATCTTCGGAACGTGGGTTTTTATGATCCAATAAAGAATCAAAGTTATTTAAACGTTCCTGCTATTCTATATTTCCTTGAAAAGGGCGCTCAGCCTACAGGAACTGTTCGGGATATTTTAAAAAGGGCGGAGGTTTTTAAGGAGCTTGGTCCTAATCAAACTAAATTCGATTTTCAATTAAGGAAATAAAGAAAAGGGGCAGTAATTCTTATAAAAGAACCTTTTTCTATTCTTTATATATTCTTTTACT